GAGTGGTCGGACGAGTGACTTAGTCCGAACAAAAGACTTATTCATTTTTAGGACACATGGCTTTGAACCCACATTTTTGTTTTTGATCTGAGCTTTGAACCCATCTTAAACAGCACTCATGCCTAAACAGCTGAAAATGCTTAGTCACCATCTAATAATAAGATACATTGCAAAATCTACTTTACACATCAGAAAGAAGAGCCGATAAACGATAGACCAAACATTACAAAGCTAATAACTCTTTTAATATTGATTAAAAGAGCAAAAAAATACAACGTACTAAACAAAGTTAAACATAGAAGATTAACTACTTAAAGTACCCTAGAAGGCTAGAACCCTCCCTAAACCCCATTTATCCCCTAAACTTAGATTAGTCTTCCTTCCATATCCACATTACTTAGATTACACAACACTAAACATACCATCCCCAAATGCACTTATACTAGAACAAGGCTACAAGTTCCATCCCTTCCTACACCAAATTGCCCATGTGCTGTCATTGCTGCTGTCATTGCCCACAAAGCTTCACTTCACATAATGTGGCACCCATTTTTATTTTCATCACTGAACAACGTGAAGGAATCCGACGGCGGTGGTGAATAATACGGTGGTAATATGGTCAAACCCAATGAAGGTGGCGGTGCACCGGCTAAAAGAAGATTGAAGGAATAGAAGAAATAGTGTAAGAAGGGGACAAGGAATGCGCTGTGAGGGGAAATAAACAGGAAAGACCAGATCAACCAAACGCATGGTAGCCAAGTTTGACACATATGGATGCCCAGACTAGGACAAAAATACGTAGGAGCCGTAAGGCGTTAGCAAGTAATCCCTTCTTGCATTCCGCCCTTATGAAAAAGGAATTGATAGACCCTAGCTAGCAAGAGCAGAAGCAAGGTAGTGCTAACTCTGCATCGATTCCCCCTCGATCAAACGATTGCCTTTTTCTTTCTTTTGATCTCATTGCCAATCTCGATTCAATGGGGGAATAAAGAGTCCTTGGCCTTACTTTAGAATGAGAATGCGGCGGAGCTTACCTTCGATGATCACCAACCATATCATAGATCTTCCACATGATACCAAACTTCGCAAGAAGCGGGTCTTTGTCGGTAATGCGGACATCATACGATACTACCGGAGCATCAAGTAGTTGATCGATGGTTGTGACAACGCCACTGGTAGCATGATCGGTATGAAGTAACTGCTTTTAGGAGGTCACGAAGTGTGCTCGACTCTGAAAAAACGTATTATAGATAGTAAGTCAAGTTATATATAGTTGAAGAAGGCGCTTGATGAGCCCCTGCTCTTATAGTGAGTGAATGCGGGCAGAAGGGAAGCTGTTCTTCCTTGTCTCTAGTTTTGGCTGTCTGTTACGGTACCTTAGACTTTATAGAGTAGGTTTTCTGCCCTTCCTTAAGTCCGACATCTTTTCTTTTTGTCCGACATCCTGAATTAAAAGGGGCAGATGTCACTTACAATCAAATAGACAATCGAAGGTTCTGAAAGAAAGAAATAACATGATTGACGAGTGGAAATTTTATTTTGAAGAGTGATCCGCTTCCCCCTTAAACAAACCTTTTAGGTTTGAGGCCATGTGGTTGAACCACACCAAAGAAACTTGGTCCACTAGGTTCCTATCTCTCAAAAAGTTTCTGAATTTGCTACTGCTGCTCAGAAGCGGAATGTTGATGTGTTTGGGAATTAGAAGGAAAAAGAGGAGGAGGGTATTGAAAAAGATTTTATGTAGGAGATGTGTTCCCTTCCTTGTCAATTTGGAGCATGAACTGACTAAGGAATATAATGAGGTTATTGCCCAAGAGGTTCTGCAAGAACGTTGGCTCCAGAAATCCGGGAATACCTGGCTCAAAGAAGGCTACGAAGTAGAGGGCCTTAATGATGATGAGGGAAATTGGAAGACTGATAAAAGTGATTCGCGGGCTACTGCTCTTTCTTATTTGAAAGGTCTTTTTAGTAAGAAGTGGACTGTGGGAGTTTTCATACCAATTTAAAATCTCTTTCCTAGAGTGGATGCTGAGGAGCTTGAAGGATTAAATGCGGATGTCACCCCTCTAAGTGAAGTCTCTTTTCCATTGGCAGTCTAAAGGGCGCCGGGGCCTGATGGGATGCCTGCCGAGCTCTTTCAACAGATGTGGGACTCATGTCATGAGGATATTTGTGATATGGTGAATAATTGCTGCTTCCTTACTGCCCCCTTTCCAGCTGGAATCAATGATACTTACATTGATACCTAAAGTTCAAAGCCCCATTTCTATGAAAGAACCTAGACCAATCCGTTCTTTCAGAACCTTGTACAAGATTGTGTCTAAAATGATTATGAGAAGATTGAGACCCCTGCTGACTAAATTGGTGTCTCCTACACAGGCGAGCTTTGTGCCTGGGCGCCATATCGCTGATAATATAGTTGTGGCTCAAGAGATTCCGAAAAAATTTAGGGTTTCTAAAGCTTTACTTTCAGAATCTTACCTTTTTGTTCTTTGTATGGGGATGGAAGCCTGTTAAGCTATCTAAAGATGGCCCCTGTGTGTCTCATCTGTGCAGATGACTTAATCCTCTTTTCTGGAGCTTCTATGGATCAAGCCGATGCTATGAGGGATTGTCTTGATTCTTTTTGCCTGTCAGGAGGTTAGTTATGACAAATCTAGGCTCTTTTGCTCCCCAAATGTTGATGAAGACCTGGCTTCAAGTCTTTCTATTATTTGTGGCTCTCCTCTTACTACGAATCTTGGCAAGTACCTTTCCCCACTTCCTCACTTCTTCGCTGCCCACTTCACTGCGTTCAGTGCCTCTGGTCGAGCTCTAAGTCCAATAATTTATTTGTCAGTTGGGCCTCACAGGGCTCCGTGGGCCGTTCCTTTGGGCCGCTATCTATCTCTTATCCAAGTTTCTCATGCGTGGGTCCCGCCACAACACTTTCCAAGTGTGTCGTGACGTTCGTCGTTCAATCGCGAAAAATGGACCCCTTTGACGGTGTGGGACCATAATTCGCAGGTGACTTCTGAGCAGTGGAAGTTACCATTATGTCCCTAGATTATGCTAAAGGGGCTTTGGCCTACGGCCAGCCTTGCAAGTAATGCGCAGTGCACATGTGCAGAGAACAAGACATATATTATCTAAGCTCATGCTCAAGCTCTTAATTTACCTGTAATTAGTGCCATTATCAAAGAAAAGAAGTCTATTTTACCCGGGCAGTCGTTCTTTCAGAACCTTCTCGAGAAAAACCTCTATTTCTTCCGTTAAAGTGTTGTTACTTGTTTGCTGTCCAAAAGTGGTATAAGAGGCCTGGGGCTCATTCATTCACTGCAAGGCAGGCAGAAGAGGGGTTTTCTTGTTTCACTGCGAAGAAAGAGATAGAGAATTCGTGCCGGAAAAGGATAAGGGAATTCTCCTTTACTACGTTTTATTCTTGTCTTGGCCTACTATACATAATAATGACATATATAGGGTTATGTATTTCATGCTATTGTCGTTGATACGCTTTCTTTCAGAACCTCGGCCTTATTTGATTAATCTGAAAAGTGGTATTCAGTCTCAGCCCTTGATTAATCTGAACTAGTATTCGACTTCGGCGCCTCGCTCCGTGCCTCACTACTCAAGGACAAAGCAGCAGCAGGAAAGATGGATATGGATCAACATAGGCTAAGTAACATACATATAAAGAAAGGCTGCTCCGACCAATCCTTCTAAACCGACACGACAGGAAGAACCGTTAAGGTAGAAGCTCACTTTCAGTGCCTCACTTCTTCTACTTTGTGCCATCCTTTAAATCAAGAGTATTTGTTTTCTTTCCTATCCGGGAATTCACTTTTGTCAAAAAAGAAGGGGCCGCACAGGCTCCGAAGGAGTGAAGAACAACCAAGCTTAGCAGTAAGGAAAGTCCCATCCGCATAATACTTTGCTTGAACACGACACTCTTTCCTCATTGTTAAAACAATTGGACCATGATCTGAATCTAAAATAGGGAAATTTTCTAGGCTAGCTTCAGGAAACTGCAACAACCAGGAATCATTTACAACAGTTCTATCTAATCTCTCAAAGATCAAGTCCTTTCCTGTCTATTTGACCAAGTAAAAGGAACTCCATCAGCAGGCATTGACAAAAGATTACCACTGTTTAGAAAAGCTATAAAGTCCAGAGTTTGCTTTTTAATCTGTCTAACTCCATGCCCCATATTTGCTAGTGCATCAGCCACTGCATTGGCTTCCCTGAAAACATGCTTAAAGGAAATCTTTGGCCATACTGTGGTTTGAATCAGTGTCCTAGCTCTCCAAGGGGTTTCAAATCACATTAGTCATTCCATTCCTTCCGGATAACCTAAAACATGTGGGCCTACCTAAGAAAGAATAGAAAGGGTACTTTCAGATTAAAAAAAAAAGGGTTATATTACGATGTATACGATGAGATAAGAAGAATAAAACCGGCTCTTCTCTTGAGCCTATTTTGTTTGATTGATCTTGCCGCTTAGAACTGGTAGGTGGGTCTGTCTTTCTCTGGATCCCGCTGCGCTGAAAGACATGAGACATAGATAAAAAATCGTTTAGATCCGGACCGGGCTCTCGAAAGCTCATGTGACCAGAGGTGGGAAGATATGGGCTGGAAAAGCATGTTAATAATCACCGCAGGCCCTTATGCCCCGAGTTCTCAGCTTATCCCCAGAAGTGGAACTAACTGGAGGGTCGGTATGCGAAGAGAGGTCTCCCTTGTAACAGGAGTGAAGAATGACCCGGCCCGGCCACAAGAAGACAGGCAGAGTGGCGGGGCAATGGTACCAGACGTTAAGGAGAGAGAAGTGAGTTGGTCTCGGCCCAGGCGAGTCTCGTGTGTGATAGTCTGACCCGGATTAAGGATATAGTTCCCTTCCTGGTCTGGGTTAGGGTTCCAAACCTGCCATATCCCTTAAAGCCCCGGAGCTCGAGGTCTACTTCTACCTAGATACATACAGCTTGCCTTACCACCATTTCAGAGCCAAGCCTCCCTTTCTGATAGAGGGGGGTGAGAAAGATATTTTTTTTCGGATCGCCTAATTCAATAGCTCAAAAATAGGTGGAGTTCGCCCTTTGAAGCACATAGTTAAGTGTTGCAACAGGGGGGTTGTTCAGCGAACGGGAAGCAAACAAAGTCTCCATACCAACATCGAAGGCTTCGCAGCTATCCAGAAGAGAGCCTTTCTCTATAGGGGTGCTAACGCTTTACTAATATAATATCAAGTAAGGGCTCCTCTTCTGTTCTACGAATCTAACTAATCTATACTACTACTAACTATAGTCAGACTGGGTCTTTTAGAGGGAACTAGCATAGTATGGTTTATATATTTTGTGCTACTAGAACCATAAGCCGCACTATACTTGCGTGAACCTCCTAAACGAAGTACGCTTTGGTGAGCGAGAAGCAGCCGGGTATAGGAGAGGGGGCGGTTGGCTTAGTAAAGATAGTCAATAGTTCAACTTGGTGGATAGTTCGCTCGGCTCGCAGCGGACTTGTTCTAGTGGAAAGAGATTTCTCTCTGGGAAAAACACATAAGATTCGTTCGTTAGAGCTTCATCACTGAATAATGGTGGCTTGACTTTTTGGAGAACTTCTTCGCGTGGGCGGCGTACGTACAAGGTAGTTTACTTGCTTTCTTGTTAGAGGGGGGGGTGTTAGAAATAAGCCACCGCCCGACGACGGTTTACAACACAGAGCGACCCGGGACATCGAGCGAAGAGCTCCAATGCGCGTATTCGGAGCTACGCGGATGCCGTAGTCGCAGAAGCCGGATCAACATCATGACAACGGCATTCTGGAAACTGTTAGGCCAGCCACAATTGGTCTAATGTCTGGGTGCGTATGGCGGTACACTGAGAGCACCTTTCAAGTCGGCTGACAAAGAAAGAAAAAAGGGTTTCGTCGTCTTTTTCCCGCTTTCACCTGCGATTGCGAAGGGATTTGAGGCCGGTTTTCAATTCGCCTCTCTCTCTCCGGCGAGGTTTGACTTCGCGTGGTGGGAAGGCCTTCGCTATTCGCATCTTCCCGTCCAGCAAAGAAAGTGAAGGGGAGCGGACAGCAAGTTGGAGGACGCTGCGGAACCGCGTAATTGATCCATCTGCGCTATTCCCTAATTGAAGCAAGTTAGAAAGCCTTCAGAGCCTCAGCCCCTACCATTTTTTTCATAAAATGAAAGCTGACTAGCAATCGCTCGTTTTTCTTATTAGCATGGGATTGGATGTTAATAATGAAAGACAGAACATCTATTAGAAGGGGGAATTCCTATCGATTTCCGATGGATAACAATCCATCTTTCTCGCTCTCGCTCTTTCTCCCAATCAATCGCGAGGGTTCCGGGCATGAGAACGCAAGTTCCGGAATCGAACAAAACGTCCGAGGACGAAAGAAAAAATGCTCCGCGGGGAACTCGTTTCATGTCGGCGTATTCGTGCCGGTTAGACGTCGGCCATGAAATCCATCACTATACCGAGCAGATCGCGGGCATTCACATCTCGGTCAAACGGAACTATGCGCGGTTCTCTCGTGAATCGCCTTCAGCAAGGTATGGCATTCAGGGTCTGAACCCGGGGAGAAATCTTTCTTCATAGATACAAGACATTCGTTGCTGATCTAAAAAAGATCTTATCCTGTGGGCGTTAGCGGACGTTTTTCATTCTCCAACCGGTCCTTAGTAGCGTTTCCAAAGTCAACCTAACCGGTTACCTTTGTGGAAACGCGCTAAAACAGGCCTATAGGTTCGCCTTTCTAATAGAAGAAGAGTAGATAATTAGATATAATATATATAATTAGCCAGATCATCTGAAGCATGAACAGAATCACCTTTGTTCCGAAGGCCTAGCGAGTTAAGCGAGTTCCTTTTTTTTTTCAAAGGCGGTCTTTTGGACCGATGACTCGCTTGTTCAGTACTGCTAAAACTATACAAGGAGTATGCCGTCCCCTCGGGACTACCAGTAGTTTTGGTTGTTGAATCTCGTGCAAGTTAGGTTGTGGTTGTATTGGCTGCAAGCGGAACGTAGGCGCTTTAGGTGTGTGTTGACCATGCGCTCTCGCGTCATGTAATGTCGTATGTATGATAGAGGTGGTGTGGTGATTGATCTCAATGCTAATGGTTATCCCCAAGGTTCAACGAATGAATGGGGCTATGATTGTACCCGGATAGAGATGACGGTCTTCCTCTGATGTCTCCAAGCCGGCCATAATAGAATAGATAGGCGAAGCAGCCAATAGCAGTCTGTTCTCGCCTATCGATAGATAGTAGGGTGCTTCCAAGCTCAAACCATTTGAAACTGAATTGCTACTTTATTCTTGTTATTGATAGAGTGGTATTCTCCGCCCCTGTCAAATAAAGTAGAGGGAGAGAACAGGAAGAGAGAAGGAAAAAGAGCACACAAAGATTTACAAGTCTAATGGGAGAAGAATGGCTGACACGTTGACTGCCTTCGAGACTATAAAATATAACCCAAGCGGTCTAACCCCCGGGGCGGACCCCAACCGAAAGGCGCTAGACGGACTAACGGCAAGCGAGATAAAGAAAGCAGCTGGCCCTATGGAACGGAACAGGTTGCTTATTTACTTTTAGTAAGACCACTTTGGTAAGCAAAATTCGATTATATAGGCATGGTTGCTTACAAGACAAAAGATCTGTTCTTTGCTTGAACATATAGAGGAAACAACCTTCTACCTGGCCTCTGTACCAGTAGTGGAGTGGCTTGCTACTTTCAATCAGAAAAGGAAAATTGAGCAAGGCAAGGGAGAAAGAAGTTGTCCCCTCTTCTCTGGTAACCCGCCACCACATATGTAGAAAAAGAGGGAGCAGGGAAGGAGGAACAACCGTTTGACTTTGGCACATGAGGTGGCGGGTTTGGCTAGGTAACATAATGGAAATGTATCGGACTGCAAATCCTGGAATGACGGTTCGACCCCGTCCTTGGCCTCGGGGAGTGGCGAGCAGCACGGAACTTTAATTAATCAAATGGCATAACATAAGGGGGCTTTCCTTTGTTAGAAATCCACAGACAACATTCTGGAACTTCCAAACCAAAGAAATGCAACATGAGAAGGAGCTTTTTACGCTTCAATAGAATGAATTCGGTAAGGGTAGAATACGCCTTATGGTCGATCGAAGGTGAAGGTCCTGTGCCACTTGAACTCAAATCTATCTTATCTTCAATCCGTCTTTGTCTAGCCAGCTCATAACAAAATGTTAGACCAATCTCAGGGCTGACACAACCGAATTGGTTGAGGAAAAGGAAACCCCAGCGACCAATCACTCCCGCCCCAAAAAGCGGAGACCGAAGAGCCGCCAGGTTGTCGAGGACACGTCTGAAGAGGAGGCGGGCGCCCTCTAAGTTTACCACCCTACCCGCTAATGGACTACGGGGGGGCAGGCGAACGGGAACCGACCGAGAACCCGAACCGCTTGACTGACTGACCCCTTCATACTCGATTCATTAGGGTCGGGGATGGATGGAACCAATCAGAAGTGCAAATCGCGCAAGCGAAGCCGGGAAACAGACCGCACCGCAACGACCAGGACTCGTGTCGGAGGAGTTTTGAGCGTGAGCTACCACTCACGCAGCGGCAAGGACCCGCAACTCTCGAGGGGGCCACCAACCGCCCGAATAACTCCTTTACTCAATGGATAGCGCTTATCCTCTTTCAATCAACAAAATGAGAAATGGGGGAGAAAGAAAAGAAAGAGAGAAAGAGGTCTTTATTGAATAGGCTTTGCACCTGAAATAGGACTAATGAAGATCCAGAAGAATGGGTCTGGGCTTTCGAAAAGATGAAGATGCAAAGGGTAAAGAAAAAAAGTCTTTTGAACAACCAACCTGACATAAGGATTCTAGCTCGCCCACTTAGAGCAGATGGAGATTCTCGGACGGGGAAAAGCGGCACTCGAAATCTATTAAACAACACCAAGAACAAAGCCATACCATGCCCTCGGGAGAAACTAGTGATGATTGCCATGAATGCTGCCCTCGAGGATGTGTACAAGAGGGTCTTTGCCGATTCCTATCAACATGGTGCACCTCTCAAGGGTGAGACTTTGACCGAATGAATAGGGATCAATTGATAGACATTTTTATTGAGGAAGAGAATCCAGGATGAATGCTTTTTTCGTTCGCTATGTGCTGACTAGATGCGTACTCGCGCGATCGATGGACGGGGGAATTGCGTGAATGACGAGACCGGCCTAACCTAAAGTAAAGGCTCTTCCCTCTCTTGACGGCGAATCTTGATTGACTGACACTAGGAGCCGATTCGGAGAAACAAGAAGCATGGCATGAGATTCGCGGCGGAATAAATTCCGATAGCGAATTACTTGATTCGATGAATGGAGGGGGGGCCCTCCAACTCAAGCACAAAATCAATGTTGAATCAACAATCATCGAGAGGGGCACCACCAAGCGAGATCGAGACCAGCACCTGTATAGGTTGGAGAAAAGCCCTTGTATAGGGTTCCAAACCTGCGCTTCTTCAAATATCCCATAAATAAAGGTAGGGGCAAGACTAACAAGCGAGAAACTTGACTTGGAGAAAGAAAGGGGCGCGCTAGCTTACTAATAATATAGGGCTTTTTCCGCTTGATCGGAATCTATTCTATGATTGAATAGCAGAAGTGCTACTAAGTAGTAGAAACTCGGAGAGACAGACAGAGAGGGGACTCTATCATACCTGCTAACTCCTAGGATGAGAAGTAGGTCCCTTGTTTTTGGCAGGAATAGTTCCAGCCTTTGTTGCCCCTCGGTAGAGTGAGTCTACTTAGCGAACTGGCGGGACGCGGAGATCGATTGATCAATACGAATCTCGAGAGTGTATGGTTGACCGCCGCCCCCTTGTCCTGGAGGCTCTCCGGCCGGGGAGGAGCTTGCTATCGTAACCCTTTCTCCCGGTGTATGTGAAAAAGAGTGACGAACCCATTTTTTTTGTCGGTCATAGGTTGGTCCAAAGAACGAGAGTCGGCTTCCTTAAGTCCGTTGTTCCTCAGTAGCTCAGTGGTAGAGCGGTCGGCTGTTAACTGACTGGTCGTAGGTTCAAATCCTACTTGGGGAGAATTTATAGTTTTAGCTTTTATGACCTAGCGACCCCTGTCCTTCTCCTTAGTTTCTAAACTAGCGCAATCGTGGGACATCAAAAGTGGGAAGTTGATTGTTGGTTTTTATTCCTCACTCTCGTATAGGTGAACTTGGTTCGTTCAATTCTTAGGGAGAAGAAGGATCCACTGGGAATGAATGGGAAGATTGGAGTAGCCTCTTCATTAGCCGGAAGGAATTTGTCTCCACCGAAGAACGAACAAAAAAAAGGTTACTGTTTAGGTAGGATGTAGTCCAATGGCTAAAGCTCTGCCAGTTTCTTGTAGACTGAACTCTCTTCTCTTTAGGCTCAGAGTTGTTTTGGGGTAGGATGGTAGAATTTTTCTTCGCCACTAGTGGCAACGAAGTTCTTGGTAATTAACCAGGGGGAAGGAGGATCTCCACTCATTTCATTCAGTGCCTGCGGTGAGGCGCGACCCACAACAAACAAAGGGGGAAAGCTTGCTGTAGCCCTATTTTAGTAGACTAGGCTTGGTAAGCGTAAGCTATTTAAGTAGGCTCGAGAAGGGCGCAGCTTCGCTCAGCGGAAGGGCCTTACTATTATATTAGTAAAGCGCTAGCGCCCAACCTATGGGCTTTGAGGGGATAGGGGAAGGGAAGAAAACACAAAGATGGTCACTCCTTTTAGGAACATGGCTCGTTCATTCACTTGCTCATGAACTCGCAGCTTCGCCAGAAGCGACGAAGGGGGGAAGCTGTCTACGAAGCTTTGCCCCTTGCTTTACAGAGATTGTTATGAACTGACTAAATGACTAGATTCTCCCGGAACGCTAGCTAAGCTAATAAATAGTATTAGTTCCCTTCAATCAAATCAATAAGCTTTTTTTTGATTGATTCAGGGCGCCGCCCCCCTTCTTAGAACCCATTGAGGGGGCCTCCGCCCGGGAAGGGGAGAGTGGCCGAGCGGTCAAAAGCGACAGACTGTAAATCTGTTGAAGTTTTTCTACGTAGGTTCGAATCCTGCCTCTCCCACTTGTTTGTTGTAGACTTCAGAGAAGAGAAAGGAGGCATTCGCCAGCGTAGGGGGGCCCACCGAGCGACGCTCTTTCTTTTTTTTGGCCGTGCCGTGAAGTGAAATTGTATCGTATGTTAGTTAGAGAGGTTGGCGAACTACTACGATCTATAGATTCCCCATCTATATTCAATCCCAACGAGAATAGAAGCGAGTCGCTTCCGGCTTGGCTTGTAGTCGTAGTCTTTTTGCTTATGTAGTGGTCGGCCTTCCTACACGCACGCGCCCGCCGGAATGCCCCCTTGGTTCTGGACGAAGCCAAGCCGATACATACGATAGGCGGAGGAAAGACCCCCATTTCATAGCGCCTGGGGAACGCAAGTTTGATCGAGGATTGGATAGGAGAGGTGGAAGAAAAGGCTCGGGATGGATTTAGGAGTCTTTGTGCGAGCCGTATGCGGTGAGAGTCGCACGTACGGTAACGAGGGGGGTTCGCGTCTATACGTGTAGTGTGGTGGTTGGGCCTACCCACCCTATTTGTTCCATGATCTATGGGTCTACTGGAGCTACCCACTTCGATCAATTAGCCAAAATTTTGACCGGATATGAAATCACTGGTGCTCGATCTAGTGGTATTTTTATGGGGATTCTATCTATCGCTGTAGGATTCCTATTCAAGATCACTGCAGTTCCTTTTCGGGCGGCTGTAGGACGGACGGCCGCCTATAGGTGGTAGGGTAGGGTGGGTGGTACCGCTCAGATTGCGGCCAATCTTCCTAACCGCGCGCGGGCCGGGCTTAGAGCGCGTGAAACTCATCACTACCTCGTAAGGGCGTTGAGACCATAGCATGTTACACGAAAGCGCCGCTTTCTCTGGAGTGTTGTCACACAGCTGCCCACCTAGAAGAGCCACTCGCTCTGTAGTGTTGTCACACAAGATAAGCACGCCGCCCGCCTGCTGGCCGGGCGAATCGAAGTTATCTTCCGGTCAACTGTCCACCCAGTCAAGTGCAAAAAACACAGTAGAATCACGCAACGCACGCTGCTGGTGTGCTTCCTGCCCGCGAGGAAAGAAAGAAGAGCAACAAGGTTTAGTTCAGATTTGACTGTTTGCAGCATGGGAGCGGATTACCCAAAAAATCCCTGGGAACAATGAAAAAAAAGATATCTCGGTAACGAAAACTATAGGGGGCTGTATTGGCGAGATCCAACGGTGAACAGCTGCCCAAAAGAAAAACCGCCTGGAAGTCCGAGGACCTTTAGTACCGTACCCTACCCCCGAACCAGCAGCCTTCGCGCCAAGCAAGACCGCCCTTGTCCCTTTCCTTTCTCCATTCCGCCCCCTTCTTTCTTCCAATAGAGTCTAAGGCAAAGCAAAAGGGGTTCGTATGCCTACTTTACCTACTTGAGGGAACGAACTTTGTTTCGTTTCCGGACTTATGGATTGGATTCAGTCAGCGTCACGACATAGTCAAGAAGGAGTGGCGCTTTGGTTACCGGCGAACGCTTCCAAAGGCGACCCTCTCGAGTTTCCGGCTGTTTCCTAGATTGAAGTAGCCTTTCGTCGCCCTACCAAACGAAAGAAGTCACTATCAAACAGCCCCCCCAACTAGTCGTATGGGGTGGGGTGCTTGTGGTAAGCTGCCTTGGATATGAGGAATTCCTAAAAAAAGGTATTTGACGAAGATCTTTCTATCAATAGATAGGATTTAGTGTTCGATATAGGGGATAGGATCCATCTGCTCTCTCTCAAAAAAATGGGGAGGGGGCAGATATAACGATATACAAAAAATCGGGAGATGATAAAGGATGCATAGACATCTAAGGGGATGCCTATTCTATTCCTCTTTTTTTTTTTTTATAAGGCGGAATGCCCGCCAAGTTCAGATAAGGGAATGCTTTCCCCAACCATTAAGGGAAAGGCTCGACGAAGGGAGGGGGAAGGAAAACGCTTTCGGAGATAGAGATTTTATTTGTTTTTCATCGAAAACGAAGAAGGCCGAGGATGGCCTACGGTGCGTATTATCTGAGGGGAACACGCTTTTTCGACCGCGGTAGTATGATTGCCGGGCCCTCTCCTCGTTCCGCCCGCTGGCCTATTGGGATAGCAGCCTTCGGGCTTTGCCTGCCTTTTTTTTTAATTCCGGCTCGGCCCGGGAAAGCGCTGGCAACAACAGAAAGGAAGGGGTCCATGTAGCTGCTGCGCCCGCCCCCTTCTGGGCAGCAGGTTCGGCATCTACTAGAAAAGAGAGAATCCGCTTCAGATAACCACTCCTCTGCTAGGCAGCGTGTGGAATGGTCGAGAGCGGACCTTTTTGGATATATAATCCAAGTCGAGAGTGGAGTTACGGGAACAGCCGTCTGATGGAAAACTACTTTCACGTTCGGTTCAGAGAGCACTTTTTTCGTTGAGAATTCCTCGTTCCCTTTCGTGTAAATTCCCCTGCAACGAATTAAAAACTTGCGGGGCCCTATCTATTTCCCTCTCTCGAGCCCCGAAGAAAACCCCCTCCCCTTCGGACTCCACATCTCTTTTGACTCTATATATGTGGGCACCTGATATCTATGAGGGTTCACCCACCCCGGTTACAGCATTCCTTTCTATTGCGCCTAAAATATCTATTTCTGCAAATATTTCACGTGTTTCTATTTATGGTTCCTATGGAGCTACATTGCAACAAATCTTCTTTTTCTGCAGCATTGCTTCTATGATCTTAGGAGCACTGGCCGCCATGGCCCAAACGAAAGTAAAAAGACCTCTAGCTCATAGTTCAATTGGACATGTAGGTTATATTCGTACAGGTTTATCATGTGGAACCATAGAAGGAATTCAATCACTACTAATTGGTATCTTTATTTATGCATTAATGACGATAGATGCATTCGCCATAGTTTTAGCATTACGGCAAACCCGTGTCAAATATATAGCGGATTTGGGCGCTCTAGCCAAAACGAATCCTATTTCGGCTATTACCTTCTCCATTACTATGTTCTCATACGCAGGAATACCCCCGTTAGCCGGCTTTTGTAGCAAATTCTATTTGTTCTTCGCCGCTTTGGGTTGTGGGGCTTACTTCCTAGCCCCAGTGGGAGTAGTGACTAGCGTTATAGGTCGTTGGGCGGCCGGAAGGTTGCCACGAGTAAGTCAGTTTGGGGGACCGAAGGGTGCACCGGGCACGTAGCTTATCGAATCCAGTTGCGACACGGATGGGAATGCATGCTACGAAAGATAGAGTCGAGTCTGATACATCAAACGTCTAGTCAATATCCTTCTATGAGTCCACAATCACTACACGAGATGAACCTTGGTTTGGTGAATTGAAGTTGACCTTAGGTGTAATAGGGACTACCAGTTACTGTGCGCGATCGTATACTGAGGTGCTCCCCGCCGGTTGTTGGAACGACGCAAGATGAAGGGCCAAAAAGTACAGTATAAATAGGGGGTTACAAATTCTCCATCTCATTGGGGGCGGAAAACGAATAGACATCTCGATGTGATACAGCCTTTTCTATTTTAGTTGGTAAAGAACGGCGAAGTCCATCCGAACCGTCCAATGAAGAATAAAGAGGAGAGAAAAGCGCCAATGGCACGCGAAGCGAATGCGGAACGGGCACGGAGAAAAATAAGTGTGGAGGAGAAGCAGCCGAGCTCATTCCCTTCGCTTCCTGGGCCCAAAGCAGTGCAGTCTTTCCTGGCCAAATCAAGGATTTGGGGCTTCTTGCTACGCATATAAAAAAATCCATTTTTTCTTTTAGTAATATATATATGAATAGAAAGATAGATCCATCCAGATTTTTATATCTAAAAAAGAATCGATTTCATTCAACGTTTGATTCAAAGAACTGCGCTTAGCCCCCCCGCTCATGAAACGGCTCTGCTGCAATGGATGGCAGAGGGTCCGTAGTACCAAAAGTGCTGGAGTGATCCAGTAGCCGGGAAGGGGCCTAGAAGTGCCTACTACTATACCACACTACACTTGGCTCTACACATTTACAGAGCTAACCCAGAGCTAAGGGGGCTTCAATCCTTATTCCTTATCCCCCCTTATTCAGGGGGAAGAGTAGAGCCTCGAGAAGCACTGTTGAGAGGAAGAACCTTGGCTCCTCTTCATTCTCTACAGGGTTCCAACCCTTTCTTCAACATTAGGTGAGGGCAGAGATGGAAGAGATCGAACACGGGCAAGCTCGCTTTCCTTTTTGGGGATGGAGAAAGTGGACAAAACAGACTCGCATTTCCCAGTCGGGTTCCTTTTTCGTCTCGCATTTCTCATAGAACAAATATGGGAAAAGAATCATATTGAAAACGTTCCTAACCGTAGAGCCGTGCATTGTAAGTGATCCGAACCCGCCCGGAGTGAGCCTCCCATAGAGGCAAGTGAAGTTGGTGAGCCGTATGATGGGCAACTATCTCCTGCGGTTCGGAGAGGACTCAGCTGTTAGTTAGAACCCCCTTGGTTTCGGGGTGGACCCTTTCACTCTATTTTATTATATACGCTTAGCGAAAAGAATGTTTTTTGATACACCTAGGACATGGATTCTATATGAACCAATGGATCGTGACAAGTCGTTACTACTAGCAATGACTTCCTCTTTCATTACTTCATCCTTTTCATATCCCTCTCCCTTGTTCTCAGTTACTCATCAAATGGCACTCAGTTCATATCTTTAAGTTCGATCATTGACAAGGTTCAAAGAAAGGGTGGCCATTGAAAAATAATCGATTCCAAACCACAATGCATCACCTGAAATTGCTAATGTAATATAGTATTCGACAACATTCTTCAAATCTAGCTACGTTTTTTCAGACGGAAGGCCGCCCTACTAAAGATAAGGGATTCAAGCCGTATTAGTTTTGATTAGCTGTCCGGAGTAAGTATTGGCTGTTGGCATGTCCGAGCTAAGATTGGTTGAGGCGGGTAAAGACGGTTGCGTAGCTTACTTGGTAAAGGACTTCTTTAGTTTAGCGGTCATGGATCGATTCTAGGTGGTTAACTTGTATACCCGAGTTCACGTTCTGATCTAGCAAATCGACTTTTCCCATAGTTTTGGACAAGACAGGTGGGAACCTGGAGGTAAAGCCTCTGTTAAAGCAATCGGGCAAATGCTAGTATACTAGCTTACTAGCTTTAGTAGCTTGTGTACTAGCCTGTTAAAGGAAGCAGGGGTACGCGGATTTGGGATGCTAACTAAGTAGACGCGTAAGCGAGGTGCGAAAGCAGGCGGGCAACAAGTGGATCGGGCTACCGGTTTATTTGCTCGTTAGGCTTTCCTGTTCGAGCAGGCATAGGAACAGTTAAGCCAGCATAGAGCAAAGCTCAACCAATGGGCTATTTGCTATAGTTCAAAGCCCTGTTCATAGAAGGTCCGGAGACATGAGAAGGTGGTTTACTTACTTGCTGCTTTTAAGAGTCTAGCTGCTGTTCCAAAGCTTTCATGCGGGAGAACGAGATGCGAACAAGGGGCAAAGGAGCAGATCAGGTTGTTTACTTACTTTTGTACTAGCGTGAGGCGTTAAAGGAGTACTTTATTTGGGCTGCTAAGTAGAAGTAGAAGCTATAGGCGAAGGCTTTCGCGCCTTGCTGTTAAGTAAGGTGGAAGCTAGCTACTTGCTTGTTAAAGGTGCTTGCCCGCGGCTATTCGTAGATCTCCCTATAGCCGATTGTGTTACTTTCAATCCTTAGTATTAGTAGCGGGTATTAGGTGAGAGGGCGCCTATCTCATAGCTGTTACTGTGCTTTCCGGATACCTTTCCATGCTTTAACAAGCCAGCTACGCACCTTGCGCTTAAAAGCAAGTAGCTTTTATTTGGGAATAGGCTGTAAGTAAAGTAGTATGAGTTGAAGTGAAGGGCGCTAGTAAGTAATAATAAGTAGAGCGGAAGACTGTTGGCTGAACAAAAGACGTATGACTTGAGAAAGTCAGATCTCCGATCGGTTGTCGGGAAAAGGAGCTCCTATGGTACTTTAGAATAAGAATAATAGGGACTAATAGGAGAATGCAAATAATAGGTCCTTTTAGCCAAATCCAGGCGTAGCTAGGCAGCTACTCTCTAGCTTCCAGCTATTCTTCCGGACTTGAAGCCAAGTAAAGGCAGCTTGCTGTTGAGTTATAGTCTTGGACTTAGGCGGGGAACCTCAGTTAAACAAACTAGTAATCTAATCAGTCATCTAATCTTAGGCTTCGCTACCTGACTTATCAGCCAGCAAGTAAACAACCTTAACCCCCCGTAAGGAGTTGGCAGCGTTTCGAGCTAGGAGTTGAACCAAGGCCGCTATTCCGGACTTAGAGATAGTAGTTCCCAAGTATGATATGAAATAGGAAGGAATAGAGTAAAGGCCTTGTCCTACTCTAATACAAGTAAGTAGCTAACGCTACCTTAATCCCCTGAAGTAAGGATTATGAAGCTCAGGAGCAAGAGTAACTGTAGTTGCGGGCCGTAACTGCGGGCAGTTCGAGTTCTAGTTCTTTACAAGACAGATGGGAACTGTAGCTAACAAGTGTGCCCTGAGTGGAATCCTACTTATACTCTTTCTACTATATTGGCAGGACGGGTGCCAAGTTATTAGTAGCTAGGCAGCTAAGCCAGTAGTAGCTCAGTTCAGGTCAGGGCATGAAGCTACAGGTTCTATTTGCGGTCGTGAGACAGAGGTCAGAGGCAACTTGTTATATAGGTAGCCGTGCGTGTTAATAGATCTTCTTCTATACTAGTAGTAGCAGTAGTGGGTGAATCGCTTTCTTAGGTAAGGTTTAGTTTCTTTATTAGAAGGATAAGCACGGTTATTGCTCTTTGTCCCAACATTCCGCCGGGGTAGGCTACTAACTTGCTCGTTAGAAGTAGTTAACGAACGGAAATAAGGCCATTTGATGTCTATAAGTGAAGATTGGATGGATGCCCGCTCCTTGGGTATGCTTTCAAAAGGGCTTTTTTCATACGTGCCGGTGTTCGTGGTCTGTTGGTTTTTCTGTTCTCGTGGGGGAAGGCGGGATTGGCGCATCTACAAGTTGAGAGTGTGCTCGGGCAAGTGGGCTAACCAGAACTACTAGTAACGGGATTTGCCTGCAATACGAGTAAGGGGAACTCTTGTTCGAGAACTTTAGCTAGGTTAGCTAGCTCAGCTTCTCCTATGGCTATTTGGATTAAGGAAGTAGGGTAATGCGCGGACAAAGAAGGCCTAATAAATGGTGAGTCGAATCAGGCGTGGCTGCCGTTCCAAGGCTTTTATGCCGCCGTTCAGGCCTTATTTAAGATAGGAGAATGAGGTTAAAGCCGGCTTTTGCCTAAGGCGAGTAGCAGACTCTGGTTTCAGTGCACGTGTGGAAGGCAACTCTGTTTAGCCAGCAAGCATAGGAAATGAATCCCCCGGGGGAACTTACTATTAATGCTAATCCATTAGTTCTAGCTCGAAGTTTGCCCTTAGTTGTCTCGAAGTTAGCTGCTTGGCATGAGTAGCTTGGCTTGCTCATGCGGAAATAAAGTAACCAGGGAATTCATATACTAATCTTCTAATCTAGCTAGAGAAGTTTTTTTGTTTATTTAAAAGTAGATCGGGAGTTCAGGCAGATGTTAAATTAGGGTGAGCTTGACTATTCTAATCTACAGGCCACTTAGCTAAACGAAATCCTGAGTATCGACTGTCGTGTGAGTCTCGACCAATGTGTAGCTGCGGTTATAAGTAACGGCATTCTCAGTTAAAATAACAGGATTCAAGCTTGCTTGTGTGTACGTGCTTGTTATAAGTAGATGTAGATGTGAAGGTGCCTAAGGAACCGCCCTAAAATACGTTGTTAGAGGCGTTGGCTATTCGTAGATCTGTTATACAGGCGATTTAGCTACTTTCAATCCTTAGTTTCAACTCTTCAGTGAGTCTTGCTATCCCCCAGTCGTAACTCTACCTTGTGGACTCTAACAAGCTCTCTTCGCTTCTCCCCTGGCTTAAACAAGCCAGTAGCTAACCCCCTCTAACAAGCAGGCGAACCACCTCGTGTTGTTAGTTCGCTCTCATGGACCGATTGTGCTACTTTCAACTCTGAGTAGCGGGGGGGGATACCTGCAGAACCGTTTAATTGTGGAACAAGCTACGCACGTTACATGTCCTTTAAAGCTACCATTAAGGAGATAGGAGAACGGCACTAGCGTGTTAAAGGGTACTTATTAATGTGGGAAAAAGACGTATGAAAATCGTATGAATCGGGAGCTAAAATGCATGACAAAAGAGGAAATAATACCTCGAGAAGCTGATGCCAGAACTGCTGTAGCTAGCCTAGGAGTTCTGTTGTTAGGGGGAGTTGATGTCTAGAGAACTATTCTTATAGGACCGGACTAGGGAACAACTATCCAAACACCCTTTTAACAAGCAAGCTACGCACCTCGGGGTGAGGTGCGAAGCTAGTTCCCGAGTAAGTAGCTAAAGCAAGAGGGCAATCAAGCAAGCGATCGTAGGTACACAAAGTAATTTGTTATGTAAGCAGATTGGTGTGGAACTAGATCCTCAGCTAGAGTAACAGTTGTTGTGTAGCCAGGTTCACCTGCCCAATGCCAGAGATTCTGTTAGTGTTCCGTGTACTAAGTTACAAGACAAGAATTACTTTTTCAATCATCGTATAGAAGCCTAGTTTTGTGAGTGAGTGAAGAAGGGCCATAGAGCTTAGCCATGTGTAGACCGAAATGGTCTCGCGAAGCCGGTCACAACGGTTGGCTACGATCCTTTCCGACAGTTTAAGAGAACCAGACTTCAGGAAGGTATCCATAATGTATGCTATAATTTTCTTATCGCTATCTTTTTGAAGCAGATAGTTAACAGTGCTCATTGTATAGACTAGTACGAAAAAAAAAAATGAAGTTCGAATGGAAAAAAAGGTTAAAGTGGTTGAAATTAAAAAACCACATCCCAACTCCCCCGACCCCTCCGAACATCCCGAACTTTTTGGCTGAAGTGGACCTGCCACAGGCA